AAATTCTTCAGTGACAGAAAAAAAAATGAAAGATCTGGTTAATAGAACAAGAATAATCCAAAATCAAATAGAAAAAATTAATCCTAACAAAACACATTATGGTACGAAAAGATTTGAATCGCCAAAAACTATTGGTCAGATATTAAAAAGAAAAAATGTTCGATTAATCCATAAATTAAATTTTATTTTGAAATTTTTGAAGGAAAGGATATACATAGATTTATTTCTCTATATGATTAATATTTCCATAATTAATACACAACTTTTTCTTGAATCAACAAAAAATGTAATTGATAAACCCATTTACAATAATGAAACAAATCATGAAAGGATTAATAAAAAAAATAAAAATATAATTGAGTTTATTTCAACTATAAACAAAGCATTTTTCCATTTTCTTAGTACTAGTAATAGTAATAATAATTCGAAGATTCTTTCTGATTTTTCTTTTTTGTCGCAAGCTTATGTATTTTACAAATTATCCCAAGCCAAAATTTTTAACTTCTATAAGTATAAGTTAAAATCGGTCCTTCAGTATCGTGGAATTTCTTTATTTCTTAAAAATGAAATAATTTTTTTTTTTCGAACCCACGGAATAGCTCATCCCGAACTAAAGACTAAAAAACTTCCGAATTCTGGAATGAACCAATGGAAAAACTGGTTAAAATTGAAAAAAAATTATCAATATGATTTATCTCAAATAAAATGGTCGCGATTAGTATCACAAAAATGGCGAAATAGAGTAACCGAGCATTGTGAGGTTGAAAATTTAAATTTAGAAAAACACAAAAAAAATTCATATCAAAAAGAACAATTAATTAATTACAAAAAAACAAATAATTCTGAAAACCTTTTATTGTTATTGGCCGATCAAAAATCTAATTTTAAAAAGAACTATAGATATGATGTTTTAGCATATAAATTTTTTTCTTATGAAGATAAGAGTGATTCATATAGTTATGGGATACCATTCCAAGTAAAAAAAAACCAAGAATTTTCTTGTACTTATAATTACAACATAAATAAAGACAAATTTATTGACATGTGGTGGAATACCCCAATTACTAATTATTTTGATTTAGGAATTACAAATATTATGGATATAGAAAAAACTACAGATAGAAAATATTTGGATTTAAAAATTCTCCATTTTTGTCTTAGAACAAAAGTCGATATTGAGGCCTGGCTCAATATCAATACTAGCATGAATGAAAATACGCAAACTGAATCTAAGAACTATCAAATTGTTGATAAAATTGATAAGAAAGGTCTCTTTTATGACACAATTTATCACGAAATCAACCAACCTGATCAAAAAAAAAAACTTTTTGATTGGATGGGCATGAATGAAGAAATACTGAGTTGTCCCATATCAAATCTGGATTTTTGGTTTTTCTCCGAATTTTTGTTATTTTATAATGCATATAAAATGAAACCGTGGGTTATACCAATTAATTTGCTTTTTTCAAATTATAATGTACGTGAAAAGGTTAGTGAAAATAAAAACATCAATAGAAAAAAAACAACCAATCCTTTTATACCATTAAATGAAAAAAAAAAAATTGAATTAGAGAATCGGAACCAAGATGAAAAAGAATTCGTAAGTGAAGAAAATCTTGGATCAGATGTTCAAGAAAACTCTGAATCTATTCTCTCAAATCTACAAACAGATATTGAAGACGATTATGTAAGATCAGATATAAAAAAGCCTAGAAAAAAAAAGCAACCTAAGAGTGGTACAGAAGTCGAAATAAATTTATTCCTGAAAAGATATTTGCTTTTTCAATTGAAATGGGCGGATTCTTTGAATCAAAAACTGATCAATAATATCCAAGTATATTGTCTTGTGCTTCGATTGATAAATCCAATAGAAATTCTTATATCCTCTATAGAAAGAAAAGAGCTAAGTATGGATATAATGCCGAATCGGAAAGATTTAACTCATTCAAATTTGATAAAAAAAGGGGTATTGATTATTGAACCGATTCGTCTGTCTATAAAAGGCAATGGACAGTTTCTTCTGTATCAAACCATAGGTATTTCATTAGTTCATAAGAGTAAACACCACAATAATCAAAAACGATACAGTGAAAATGTTGATAAAAAATTTTTAGGTAAAAGAGACAAAAACAATTTTGAGTGGTTTGCTCCTGAAAATATTTTATCCCCTAGGCATCGTAGAGAGTTAAGAATTCGAATTTGTTTGAAGTCAAGGAATAATAATGGTGCGAATACAACCCCAATAAGGAATCCAGTAAAAAACTGTAGTCAATTTTTTGATAAAAACAAAGATCTTGATCGAGATAAAAATCGACTTAGAAAATTACAATTGTTTCTTTGGCCAAATTATCGATTAGAAGATTTAGCTTGTATGAATCGTTATTGGTTTGATACTAATAACGGAAGTCGTTTTAGTATATTAAGAATACAAATGTATCCCCAATTAAAAATAAATTTATGATACATTTCATTTGTCTGATGGATTCCCTATTATTTGGTAGATAAATAGATACACACACCTTGTTGTACATTCAATCCCGATACATGATATTAATTCGATCACGTATCCAATATATCCAAAATAAATTAACATAAGAAACTTTATTTTTATTAAGTTTCTTTGATAAAATAAATCAATTAAGGTATTGTGTATACCAGATTAAAATGACTGGCATTATTATTACTGATCGGTAAAATTCCATATTTGGTAAAAAAGGTAAGGAAAGGAAGGTTAAGAATTTATGAAAAAAACTGCATTCATATCCGTTATTTCGCATGAAAAAAAAGAAGAAAACAGGGGTTCTGTTGAATTTCAAGTATTCTGTTTTACCAATAAGATACGAAGACTTACTTCACATTTGGAATTGCACAAAAAAGACTATTCATCTCAACGAGGTCTACGAAAAATTTTGGGAAAACGTCAACGGCTGCTGGCTTATTTATCAAAGAAAAATGAAGTACGTTATAAAGAATTAATCAGTCAATTGAACATTCGAGAAATAAAAACGCGTTAATTTTAATTTAAAGAGTCGTTTTGAATTATTTGATTTATTAGATCTTGAATTTTGATGAATGTCTTTTTGTTTTCAGCAATTCATGCAAAAATGAATTTGTGAAAGAATGAATCGGGGAAAAACCTATGACTGGACCAACTACTAGAAAAGACCTCATGATAGTCAATATGGGCCCTCACCATCCATCAATGCATGGTGTTCTCCGACTCGTCGTTACTTTAGACGGTGAAGATGTTATTGACTGTGAACCGATAGTGGGTTATTTACACAGAGGTATGGAAAAAATTGCGGAAAACCGAACAATTATACAATATCTGCCTTATGTAACACGCTGGGATTATTTAGCTACTATGTTTACAGAAGCAATAACTGTAAATGGACCAGAACAATTGGGAAATATTCAAGTACCTAAAAGAGCTAGCTATATCAGAGTGATTATGTTGGAGTTAAGTCGAATAGCTTCGCATTTATTATGGCTCGGCCCTTTTATGGCAGATATTGGCGCGCAGACCCCCTTCTTCTATATTTTCAGAGAAAGGGAATTAATATATGATTTATTCGAAGCTGCCACCGGTATGCGAATGATGCATAATTATTTTCGTATTGGAGGGGTAGCTGCCGATCTACCTTATGGATGGATAGATAAATGTTTAGATTTTTGTGATTATTTTTTAATAGGGCTTGCTGAATACCAAAAACTGATTACACGAAATCCCATTTTTTTAGAACGAGTTGAGAATGTGGGCATTATTGGTGGAGAAGAAGCAAAAAATTGGGGTTTATCGGGCCCAATGCTACGAGCTTCCGGACTACAATGGGACCTGCGTAAAGTTGATCATTATGAGTGTTACGACGAATTTGATTGGGAAGTCCAATGGCAAAAAGAAGGAGATTCTTTAGCTCGTTATTTAATACGAATCGGTGAAATGGCCGAATCTGTAAAAATTATTCAACAAGCTATAGAAGGAATTCCAGGGGGTCCCTATGAGAATTTAGAAATACGACGCTTTAATAGAATAAAATACCCTGAATGGAATGATTTTGAATATCGATTCATTAGTAAAAAGCCATCTCCCTCTTTTGAATTGGCGAAACAAGAACTTTATGTAAGAGTCGAAGCACCAAAGGGAGAATTAGGAATATTTTTGATAGGCGATCAGAGTGTTTTTCCTTGGAGATGGAAAATTCGCCCTCCGGGTTTTATCAATTTGCAAATTCTTCCCCAGTTAGTTAAAAAAATGAAATTGGCTGATATTATGACGATATTAGGTAGCATAGATATCATTATGGGAGAAGTTGATCGTTGAAATGATAATTGATACAACAACAGAAGTACAAGCTATCAATTCTTTTTCCGGGTTGGAATCCTTAAAAGAGGTTTATGAGATTATATGGATGCTTTTCCCTATTTTGATTCTCGTATTGGGAATTACAATAGGTGTACTAGTAATTGTGTGGTTAGAAAGAGAAATATCTGCAGGTATACAACAACGTATTGGACCTGAATATGCTGGTCCTTTGGGAATTCTTCAAGCTTTAGCGGACGGAACAAAACTACTGTTAAAAGAGAATCTTCTTCCATCTAGAGGGGATACGCTTTTATTTAGTATCGGACCTTCTATAGCAGTCATATCAATTCTACTAAGTTATTCAGTAATTCCTTTTGGTTCTCGCCTTGTTCTAGCCGATGTCAGTATTGGTGTTTTTTTATGGATCGCTATTTCAAGCATTGCTCCGATTGGACTTCTTATGTCAGGATATGGATCAAATAATAAATATTCTTTTTTAGGTGGTCTACGGGCTGCTGCCCAATCAATTAGTTATGAAATACCATTAGCTCTATGTGTGTTATCAATATCTCTACGTGTGATTCGTTAAGACATGGGTTTTCATCTTTACCTTACCCATTTATTTTTCGGTTTCTAAAAATCAAAATGAAATGTATTGAATAGCATCTTATTTTTTTTTTATTCACGGATCGGGTTGATAAAGTAAACCAGATAGTTAGATGAGTGAAAGAAAACAGCTTCGAAATTCGCAGTAAAAAATCGAATCTCATTGCCTATGTACAAGGGTTAAACGAAAATAAACATAAGCAATCAAGGTTGTTTCCCCCAAGATTGGTTAATTAGTTATCATGACTTGAAGCGGGTTGAAAAGAACAATTCTATGAAGTTTTTATTTTTTTTTTAGATGGATTACCAGACATGACTTACCATAGAAATTCAACAAAAATAAGTGGATGATTAGGAACACCAAAGTACACAAAGGATTTGTAATAGAGATTATGTAAGTTATCTGAAGAGAGTTTTTTACATAAACTAAACGAAATACTAATTGAGGCTTTAAATTGGTAGAAATGATCAAGCAGTACTCCCACAAATTCCGATCCAGAGTATGCTCCTATCCACCGATTAAGTGAATGACTATCAGGAACGAAGTAATCTTTTACTTTTTTTATTTTAAACCTAAGTAAAAGAAATAAGAGGGACGAAAAAAAAATAGAAAATATTAATATAATACAAAAAAATCTTTTTTCCGATATAGATATTCACAGAAATTCTATTTTGACCGTGGCATAAATCAGGAATGAATGCTTAATTTTTTTTTCGTAATCAAAAATAATAAGAATAAGATGAAATTTTTATTTATATTGGTAAAAAGTGTATTTTATTCAAGAATTAAGTTATTACTCAATAAAAAAAGGAAATTCTTGAAAATTAAAGTAAAGGATGAGATCAATTCCGAAGCAATTTGTTATAGTATAGCAGACAGAATTTTATTGGTCTAATTCAGGATTTTTCGATTGATTTTCACTTTATTTATCCGACAAACATATTAAGATTAAAGAATATCGAATTAGCCCTTAGATTTATTTATGGCTCTTGAGGAGCCGTATGAGGTGAAAATCTCATGTACGGTTCTGTAATAGCGATGACAAGAGTGATTTTATCATCGACTATGATTATCTAACAGTTCAAGTACAGTTGATATAGTTGAGGCGCAGTCAAAATATGGTTTTTGGGGATGGAATTTGTGGCGGCAACCTATAGGGTTTATTGTTTTTATAATTTCTTCTCTAGCCGAATGCGAGAGATTGCCTTTTGATTTACCAGAAGCAGAAGAAGAATTAGTAGCGGGTTATCAAACCGAATATTCTGGTATTAAATTTGGTTTATTTTATGTTGCGTCTTATTTAAATCTACTAATTTCTTCATTATTTGTAACCGTTCTTTACTTGGGTGGTTGGAATTTCCCTATTCCATACATATTCATTTCTGAGTTTTTTAAAATAAATAAGATAGATGCAGTCTTTGGAACGACAATTGGTATTTTCATTACATTCGCTAAAACTTTTTTGTTCTTGTTCATTTCTATCACAACAAGATGGACTTTACCTAGACTGAGAATGGACCAATTATTAAATCTTGGATGGAAATTTCTTTTACCTATTTCTTTAGGTAATCTATTATTAACAACTTCTTCCCAACTCCTTTCATTATAAATGCTAAAAACAAAGAATATTTTATATCTCCTATAATTTAATTTCCAACTTGTTACAAACAAGAAAAAGAAACAAAATCTTATTTTTTTTATTGATATTTACTCTATGTTCCCTATGGTAACTGGGTTCATCAATTATGGTCAACAAACAGTGCGCGCAGCAAGGTACATTGGTCAAAGTTTTATGATTACCCTATCACATGCTAACCGTTTACCTATAACTATTCAATATCCTTATGAAAAATTGATCACATCAGAGCGTTTTCGTGGTCGAATTCACTTTGAATTTGATAAATGCATTGCTTGTGAAGTATGTGTTCGTGCATGTCCTATAGACTTGCCCGTTGTTGATTGGAAATTGGAAATGGATATTCGAAAGAAGCGGTTGCTTAATTACAGCATTGATTTCGGAATTTGTATATTTTGTGGTAATTGTGTTGAGTATTGTCCAACAAATTGTTTATCAATGACTGAAGAATACGAGCTTTCTACGTATGATCGTCATGAATTAAATTATAATCAAATTGCTCTAGGTCGTTTACCGATATCAATAACCGACGATTACACAATTCGAACAATTTTGAATTCGCCTCAAACAAAAGAGAAAGCCCTTGATTGAAGGACAACTCCCACTTATTAAAGTGCTTTTTGAGTTAAAATTCAAAAAAATAATTTTTTTCTTTTTCAATAACCAGAAATTCTGATTATTCCTATTGATTGGTGAAAATCACAACTCAAACTATTTAAAATCGGTCAACCGATTTTAAATAGTTTGAGTTGCAAACTACCTGTTACAGATAAAAAAGAATGTGATGGGTGCAACAACTTTACTTTAACTCATATCAAGCCATACACATTAGGATTTCACAATTAGGAATGCATAAACTTCTTTTTCCTGTTCAAATCAATAAGATCATGAAACATTCCGACTTTTTTATTTCTTATTTTACATATAATGGATTTACCTGGACCAATACATGATTTTCTTTTAGTCTTTTTGGGTTCGGGTCTTATATTAGGGTGTCTAGGAGTGGTATTATTTACCAATCCTATTTTTTCGGCCTTTTCGTTGGGATTGGTTCTTGTGTGTATATCTTTATTCTATATTCTAGCAAACTCCCACTTTGTAGCTTCTGCACAACTCCTTATTTATGTGGGAGCTATAAATGTATTAATCATATTTTCTGTAATGTTCATGAATGGTCCAGAATATGACAAAAAGTTTCATCTGTGGACTGTTGGGGACGGGGTTACTTCGTTGGTTTGTACAAGTCTTTTTGTTTCATTACTTTTTACTATTTTAAGTACGTCCTGGTATGGGGTTATTTGGACTACAAAATCAAATCAGATTCTAGAACAAGATTTGATAAATGATAGTCAACAAATTGGAATTCATTTATCAACCGATTTTTTTCTTCCATTTGAACTCATTTCAATAATTCTTTTAGTTGCTTTAATAGGTGCAATTGCCTTGGCTCGTCAATAATAATATCTCATTTTTTAAAACTAGTAATCCAAATAAAAATTCTATTTTTTTCATTCAATTCTAAATTCTCTTTGAATTGATTTAGAAACTTTTAGTTCAATTTATTATTCGCCCATTTTATTGTTCTTAATTTCTTCTATTCGAACTTGTTATATTCTAGTCAATCAAAGTGGTTTAATTGTTGTTCATATTGAAATGAATCACGATTCATAAGGAGTTGGTCAATGATACTCGAGCATGTACTTGTTTTGAGTGCTTTTTTATTTTCTATCGGGATTTATGGATTAGTCACGAGCCGAAATTTGGTTCGGGCTCTTATGTGTCTTGAACTTATATTGAATGCAGTTAATCTAAATTTTGTAACATTTTCGGATTTTTTTGATAGTCGCCAATTAAAAGGAAACATTTTCTCAATTTTTGTTATAGCCATTGCAGCCGCGGAAGCAGCTATTGGACTGGCGATTGTTTCTTCAATTTATCGTAATAGAAAATCAACTCGTATCAATCAATCGAATTTATTAAATAAATAGTTATAAGTTATAGTATTTCTTTTTTATTTTATTATTATTTTAACAAATTATATTCTAGCAATTTAAATTTGAATATTGATCTATTTAAATTCTATTACTAGATCTTGCACCATACTCTCAAAAGTTTAATAAATCAAAGTATTTTGGACCTCTTTTCCATTTCTTCTCCAGAAATAGATAGATGAATTCCAAAAATTCTGGGAAATCATCGATTCGTCTAGTATTTGAATATGTATTTCATTCATTTTATTAGAACTAGATCGAAAATTCATGAAGTTAAAAAAGATTATAGAACCAATGTCACATTCAGTTAAGATTTATGATACATGTATAGGATGTACTCAATGTGTCCGAGCTTGTCCCACAGATGTATTAGAAATGATACCTTGGGATGGATGTAAAGCTAAACAAATAGCTTCTGCTCCAAGAACAGAGGATTGTGTTGGTTGTAAGAGATGTGAATCCGCTTGTCCAACGGATTTTTTAAGCGTTCGAGTTTATTTATGGCATGAAACCACTCGCAGTATGGGTCTAGGTTATTGATACGTTTCAGAAAATTCCATTTGAATCCATTTTTTTTTTTATTTGGATTTTTTTTACCGACAAAAATCCGTACCCACAAAGAAACAAATTTCTTTGTGGGTACGGATTTTTTAGCCCAAGTATATCTTGTCTTTACCACGAAATTTTTTCCCTGGTTAACAACAATTGTAGTTTTGCCCATATTGGCGGGTTCTTTACTTTTATTATTTCCTCATAGAGGAAATAAGGTAATAAGGTGGTATACTATATGTATATCTGTTTTGGAACTTCTTCTAATAACCTATGCATTTTGTTATCATTTCCAACCGGATGATCCATTAATCCAACTGGCAGAAGATTATAAATGGATCAACTCTTTTGATTTCCATTGGAGATTAGGAATTGATGGACTTTCGATAGGACCCATTTTACTAACAGGATTCATTACTACTTTAGCTACTCTAGCAGCTTGGCCCGTTACTCGAGATTCTCGATTATTCCACTTCCTGATGTTAGCAATGTACAGTGGTCAAATAGGATCATTTTCGGCCCGAGATCTTTTACTTTTTTTCATAATGTGGGAATTAGAATTAATTCCTGTTTATCTACTTTTATCCATGTGGGGGGGAAAGAAACGTCTCTACTCCGCTACTAAATTTATTTTGTATACTGCGGGGGGGTCCATTTTTCTATTAATGGGAGTTCTGGGTGTTGGTTTATATGGTTCCAACGAACCAACATTAAATTTAGAAACATTAATTAATCAATCGTATCCTGTATCATTAGAAATAATATTCTATATTGGATTTTTTATTGCTTTTGCGGTCAAATTACCGATTATACCCTTACATACATGGTTACCAGATACCCACGGAGAAGCACACTACAGCACTTGTATGCTGCTAGCTGGAATCTTATTAAAAATGGGAGCATATGGTTTGGTT